AAAACCGAAATATACGCTTTAGGTCAACATATATCTATGTCGGCTCATAAAGCGCGAAGAGTCATTGATCAAATTCGTGGACGTTCCTATGAGGAAACACTTATGATACTAGAACTCATGCCCTATCGAGCATGTTATTCTATTTTTAAATTGGTTTATTCTGCAGCAGCAAATGCTAGTTACAACATGGGTTCTGACGAAACAAATTTAATAATTAGTAAAGCCGAAGTCAACGAAGGCACTACCGTGAAGAAACTACGTCCTCGAGCTCGAGGACGTAGTTTTCCAATAAAAAGACCTACTTGTCATATAACTATTGGAGTGAAAGACATATCTTTAGATGAAGATGAATATATGACGATGATACATGAGAGTGTATATAATAAAAGTCGCGGAGGATTATGGGGCAAAAAATAAATCCACTTGGTTTCCGACTTGGTACAACCCAAAGCCATCATTCCGTTTGGTTTTCACAACCAAAAAACTATTCCGAAGGTTTAGAAGAAGATAAAAAAATAAGAGATTTTATCAAAAATTATGTACAAAAAAATATGAGAATATCCTCTGGTATCGAGGGAATTTCACGTATAGAGATTCAAAAAAGAATCGATCTAATCCAAGTCATAATCTATACGGGATTTCCTAAATTATTAATCGAAAATAGGCCACGAGGAATCGAAGAATTAAAGACGAATTTACAAAAAGAGTTAAACTGTGTAAACCGAAAACTCAATATTTCGATCACAAGAATTGCAAAGCCTTATGGAAATCCTACTATTCTTGCAGAATTTATAGCCGGACAATTAAAAAATAGAGTTTCTTGTCGCAAAGCAATGAAAAAGGCTATTGAATTAACCGAACAAGCGGATACAAAAGGAATTCAAGTACAAATTGCAGGACGCATTGATGGAAAAGAAATCGCACGCATCGAATGGATCAGAGAAGGTAGGGTTCCCCTACAAACCATTCGGGCTAAAATTGATTATTGTGCCTATACAGTTCGAACTATCTATGGCGTATTAGGTATCAAAATTTGGATATTTATAGATGAAGAATAAAAAAACCTTCCTCAGCTTTTCTTTTTTTTTACCCCAAAATCCAACAAAAAATAAGAAACACGTTCATTTTTTTGATTGAAGATAAAAAAAAGAGCTCTTAATTCCGTAATCGTAATTCTTTAATTCTATAGGGTTGAATAAAAAGTCGATTAAATGTTTGATATAATTGCTATGCTTAGTGTGTGACTCGTTGGTTTTTTAGGAATAAGGTTCAAAAAAAAAGCCTCCCTAATCCTAATATGAATTAATAACTATAGAACTAAGAACCAACTCATCGCTTCGCATTATCTAGATCCAACCAAGCAGTCAAGATATGAAAAATTTTTCATATCATTGTAGCAACTGAAATTTGTTTTGCATAAACTAAAAGAGCAAAAATAGGATTCTCAGGTGTGAAACGGAATATAGAAAAAGGTGTAGATAGAGGGGTGAGAGAAAGAGAGAAAAAAATAGAAATGATAATGATATAGAATTCCAATATGTAAGGTCTATGAGCGATTTAGTCATCTCATAAAAACAATGTAATAAAGCATCAATCCTGATTTATACATAATTAAATAATAGATCTAAAACAAAAAAACAAAAAACCAAGAGCCTTGAGCCAATAAAGACTGAGAAAATTGACTCAAGAACAAATTTCATTAAAAGCTCCGTTGTAAAATTAAGACCTAACCATTAAACAAGAAGCGATGGGAACGATGGAACCCATGAATGCAGAAGATTTTATTGAAAGCCAATCCTAACGATTCATTGGTCGGGATGGCGGAAGAAACCGAGAAACAATTCATCTATTCTGATCTGAGAAGTAATGAATTAACTTTACAACTGAAATAGATAGTAGAGGAAATATTCGCCCGCGAAAACAGTCTTTTTTGGATTGCTAAATTTTGTATTTGGTTCAATCCGATACGATAAAATGAAAAAAAAAAATGGAATATTTTCAATAAAAATAAATAGGTTTCGTTATATATCCAAAATACCTAAAAAAGGTATAAAAATCACTAATAGATTAGATTCAATGTCAAAGAAGTCAAAGAATCCCGCGATTTCATCTATTATTAATTAAATATATATATATCAACTCAAATTAAATATTTTGAATCCTTTTTTCGCGAGGAGCTGGATGAGACGAAACTCTCACGTCCAGTTCTGTAGTAGAGGTGGAATTCAGAAAGAACCATCAACTATAACCCAAAAAGAACCAGATTCCGTAAACAACATAGAGGACGAATGAAGGGAATGTCTTATCGAGGTAATCATATTAGTTTCGGTAAATATGCTCTTCAAGCGCTTGAACCCGCTTGGATCACATCTAGACAAATAGAAGCGGGGCGCCGGGCAATGACACGAAATGCGCGCCGTGGTGGAAAAATATGGGTACGTATATTTCCCGACAAACCGGTTACAGTAAGACCCACAGAAACGCGTATGGGTTCGGGTAAAGGCTCTCCTGAATATTGGGTAGCTGTTGTTAAACCAGGACGAATACTTTATGAAATGGGTGGAGTCGCAGAAAATATAGCCAGAAAGGCAATTTCAATAGCAGCATCCAAAATGCCTATCAAAACTCAATTTCTTATTTTGGGATAAGAATGTAGAATCAAAGAAAATAAATCCTGGGAATGAAAAATGAAAGGTTTCTTTTTTTCTTTTTTGACAAAAAATATTTCTTTTTTTTTCTTCGCCCTTTGCATTGAAAGAACAAATAAAAAAATGATTCAACCCCAGACACATTTGAATGTAGCAGATAACAGTGGGGCTCGAGAATTGATGTGTATTCGAATCATAGGAGCTAGTAATCGCCGATATGCTTATATCGGTGACGTTATTGTTGCTGTGATTAAAGAAGCAGTACCAAATATGCCCCTAGAACGATCAGAAGTGGTCAGAGCTGTAATTGTACGTACCTGCAAAGAACTTAAACGCGACAACGGTATGCTAATACGATATGATGACAATGCCGCAGTTGTCATTGATCAAGAAGGAAATCCTAAAGGAACTCGCGTTTTTGGTGCGATCGCACGGGAATTGAGGCATTTAAATTTTACTAAAATAGTTTCATTAGCGCCCGAGGTATTATAATAGTCTTAAAATTTAAAATGAGACTACGATATAGTTATAGATATAGTTATAGTAGGATATTGGAAAGAAATAGATTCAAATTTATTTAGTAGATTGTGTTTCACGCATATACCTTTAATTTAATAATATAATTTTTTTTTATGAAAAATTTATGAAAAAAAAATAAGTCAAAAAAACATGTTGATTATATACAAATTTGGGGGCAACAAGAATTTTAGTCCATCATGAGTAGGGACACTATTGCTGACATATTAACCTCTATACGCAATGCGGATATGGATAGAAAAAGAGTCGTTCGAATAGCATCTACTAATATCACCGAAAACATTGTAAAAATACTTTTACGAGAAGGTTTTATCGAAAATGTGAGGAAACATCGAGAAAGCGACAAATCCTTTTTGGTTTTAACCCTGCGCCATACAAGAAATAGAAAAGGGCCCTATAGAAATCTTTTAAATTTAAAACGGATCAGTCGACCTGGTCTACGAATCTATTCTAACTATCAAAGAATTCCTCGAATTTTAGGCGGAATGGGAGTTGTAATTCTTTCTACTTCTCAAGGTATAATGACAGATCGAGAGGCTCGACTAAAAGGAATAGGCGGAGAAATTTTGTGTTATATATGGTAATCCTTCTTATATCTGCCAGAGGGCGTATCATTTAGGAACGCCCCAACAAATATTCGATATTCGAGGGATTCGGTGGTTTTTCAACTTTCACATGAGTTTCCGTAGGAATACGATCCGAAATTCAAAATTTCAAGAAACTCATTTTCTTCCAAGAAGTCGATTTAAAATTAAGTTTAAGGAATTAAAAATATGAAAATAAGAGCTTCTGTTCGTAAAATTTGTGAAAAATGTCGACTAATTCGTAGACGGGGGCGAATTATAGTAATTTGTTCCAACCCGAGACATAAACAAAGACAAGGATAGTGTAAAAAAAAACTCTCTAAAAGACCCGATGTACAAATAAAAAAGATCTGTTTTGACAAGAAATGGATATATCCATATATCTATATGACTCATATTTATGAGATGATAAAATATGGCAAAAACTATACCAAAAGTGGGTTCGCGTAGGAATGGACGTATTGGTTCACGTAAGAATACACGTAGAATACCAAAGGGAGTTATTCATGTTCAAGCAAGTTTCAATAATACCATTGTGACTGTTACAGATGTAAGAGGCCGGGTGGTTTCTTGGTCTTCGGCTGGTACTTGTGGATTTAGAGGTACAAGAAGAGGGACACCTTTTGCTGCCCAAACGGCAGCTGGAAATGCTATTCGTACAGTAGTCGATCAAGGTATGCAACGAGCAGAAGTCATGATAAAAGGTCCCGGTCTCGGAAGAGATGCAGCATTACGGGCTATTCGTCGAAGTGGTATACTATTAACTTTCGTACGGGATGTAACTCCTATGCCACATAATGGCTGTAGACCTCCTAAAAAAAGACGTGTGTAAAAAAAATATTAAAGAAATTTCAAGAGAAATAAACGATTCGATCAAATAATATTATATTACTATGGTTCGAGAGAAAGTAACAGTATCTACTCGGACACTACAGTGGAAGTGTGTTGAATCAAGGACAGACAGTAAGCGTCTTTATTATGGACGCTTTCTTTTGTCTCCACTTATGAAAGGTCAAGCCGACACCATAGGCATTGCGATGCGAAGAGCTTTACTTGGAGAAATAGAAGGGACATGTATTACACGCGCAAAATCTGAAAAAATACCACATGAATATTCTACCATAGTGGGTATTCAAGAATCCGTACATGAAATTTTAATGAATTTGAAAGAAATAGTATTGAGAAGTAATTTATATGGAACTTGTGATGCATCTATTTGTGTTAAAGGCCC